AAAAAAAAAAAGAATTTACTGAACTTATTTAATTAACCTCTCATTGATGTATTGTTTCGTCGAGATTTAAATCACGATGTCATTTTCTTGTTCCTGAATGGTCCCTTTGAATTCTTTTAGGTTCATGTTCTACTCCGGGGAAAGATCTATCCGAATTCTAGTTGTACATATAGGACAAATGCTCTCAGTACCACTTCTTTTTGCTACGAGTTTTTTTTTATTCGTTTCATGTCTCCAAAAAACTATTCAATGTATTTATTATAATGGTTGACATGGCAGTTTAAGAGTGCTTCTCTAATTAAATAAATAAAATAGAAGAATCTTCTATGCATAGCTACAAGCGGTAATTCTACATATATTACTATTACCCATTTGGTATTTTATAAGCAGAGCCTGGATACTCCATTTTTTTAGTCCAAGTTAACCATAAATTCTTCTAATTAAGAATATTATATTGCTCCTCAATCTAAATTAATCTAATTTAACTTCACGCTACGCATGATTGATTCTTCAATCAATACAATATTTCTTGGGCGAAACAGAGGATATCTCGATCGGGGGAGAAAATGGGGAAATTCCATATGACCCAATATGTCTGACAAGTCGCACTATACGTCAACCCAAACTGCATCTTCCTCTCCAGGACTCCGAAAAGGTACTTTTGGAACACCAATGGGCATTAAATTAAAGAAAAAATTTAAGTACTATACTTCACTTTAATATGGAAACGTAAGAATGAGTTTATTGTCTTCTTCGAAGGTTTTTAGAGAAAGATAGAATTAAGAAATAAAAATCTTAATGAAGAGATAGATCGTTCGAATAATAAAAAGGATCCATACATTCATTCCCCCAAAATAGGACTAATGCTCCCATTGCGTATTGGTACTTATCGGGTATAGAATAGATCTGCTTCTCTTTGTTCTTACGAACAGAATTCAGCCGTTATTTTCAACGGAATACAATAAAAAGTAACCTTTTCTCATAAAGAATTCGCTGAAAAGATTAGGTAAATAGTATAAGTTGCAATGCGATAAAGTTACATAGTGTCTATTTTTCTTTGAGAAAGGGGTATTTCCATGGGTTTGCCTTGGTATCGTGTTCATACTGTCGTATTGAATGATCCCGGCCGATTGCTTTCTGTCCATATAATGCATACGGCTCTAGTTTCCGGTTGGGCCGGTTCGATGGCTCTATATGAATTGGCGGTTTTTGATCCCTCTGACCCTGTTCTTGATCCAATGTGGAGACAAGGTATGTTCGTTATACCCTTCATGACTCGTTTAGGAATAACCAATTCATGGGGTGGTTGGAGTATTTCAGGAGGAACTGTAACGAATTCGGGTATTTGGAGCTATGAAGGCGTGGCCGGAGCACATATTGTGTTTTCTGGCTTGTGTTTTTTAGCGGCCATCTGGCATTGGGTGTATTGGGACTTAGAAATATTCTGTGATGAACGTACAGGAAAACCTTCTTTGGATTTGCCCAAAATCTTTGGAATTCATTTATTTCTCTCAGGAGTGGCTTGCTTTGGCTTTGGCGCATTTCATGTAACAGGCTTATATGGTCCTGGAATATGGGTGTCTGATCCTTATGGACTAACTGGAAAAGTACAATCTGTAAGTCCAGCGTGGGGCGCAGAAGGTTTTGATCCTTTTGTTCCCGGCGGAATCGCCTCTCATCATATTGCAGCAGGTACACTGGGCATATTGGCAGGCCTATTCCATCTTAGTGTCCGTCCGCCTCAACGTCTCTACAAAGGATTACGTATGGGCAATATTGAAACTGTACTTTCTAGTAGTATCGCTGCTGTTTTTTTTGCAGCTTTTATTGTTGCTGGAACTATGTGGTATGGTTCAGCAACAACCCCAATCGAGTTATTTGGTCCCACTCGTTATCAGTGGGATCAGGGATACTTCCAGCAAGAGATATATCGAAGAGTTGGTGCCGGACTAGCTGAAAATCTAAGTTTATCGGAAGCTTGGTCTAAAATTCCTGAAAAATTAGCTTTTTATGATTACATTGGTAATAATCCGGCAAAAGGGGGATTATTCAGAGCGGGCTCAATGGATAGCGGGGATGGAATAGCTGTTGGATGGTTAGGACATCCCGTCTTTAGAGATAAAGAAGGGCGCGAGCTTTTTGTACGTCGTATGCCTACTTTTTTTGAAACATTCCCGGTAGTTTTAGTAGATGGAGATGGAATTGTTCGGGCAGATGTTCCTTTTCGAAGGGCAGAATCAAAGTATAGTGTCGAACAAGTAGGTGTAACTGTTGAGTTCTATGGTGGCGAACTCAATGGAGTCAATTATAGCGATCCTGCTACTGTGAAAAAATATGCTAGGCGCGCACAATTAGGCGAAATTTTTGAATTAGACCGGGCTACTTTAAAATCTGATGGTGTTTTTCGTAGTAGTCCAAGGGGTTGGTTCACTTTTGGGCATGCTTCGTTTGCTTTGCTTTTCTTTTTTGGACATATTTGGCATGGCGCTAGAACCTTGTTTAGAGATGTTTTTGCCGGTATTGATCCAGATTTGGATGCTCAAGTGGAATTTGGAGCATTCCAAAAACTTGGAGATCCAACTACAAAGAGACAAGTAGTTTGATACAAGACTGCTCTGGTATCTTTATCCCCTATCTCTATTTTTTTCTCGGGTACCCGAGAAAAAAATAGAGACTTGAATCAACTTCTTTTCGTTGATTCTTTCCCCTCTTTTTTTATGGTATGGTAAATGATCTCACTCAATCAAACGAATAGATGTGAAAGCTATAATTGTAAACCACGATCGAATCTATGGAAGCATTGGTTTATACATTCCTTTTAGTCTCGACTTTAGGGATAATTTTTTTCGCTATCTTTTTTCGAGAACCACCTAAGGTTCCGACTAAAAAATAATGAAATAATTTTTCATTATAGAAACTGAAGTAATGGGCCCTCATATCAAGAGGCTCATTACTTCAACAAGTCTAGTCTCCGTGTTCCTCGAATGGATCTCTTAGTTGTTGAGAGGGTTGCCCAAAAGCGGTATATAAGGCGTACCCCGTAAAGCTTACAAGTAAACCTGATATGAAGATGGCGACTAAGGTTGCTGTTTCCATTTTTAGAAAATTTCAAGATCACAATGGATCTACGATAAGATCGTTTATTTATTTACAATTACAACGGAATAGTATACAAAGTCAACCGATCTCAACCAATGATTAAATAGGATTTATGGCTACACAAACCGTTGAGGGTAGTTCTAGATCTAGGCCAAGACAAACTACTGTAGGGAGTTTATTGAAACCATTGAATTCAGAATATGGTAAAGTAGCTCCGGGCTGGGGGACTACACCACTTATGGGAGTTGCAATGGCTCTATTTGCAATATTCCTATCTATTATTTTGGAAATTTATAATTCTTCCGTTTTACTGGATGGAATTTCAATGAGTTAGGTTCATAAGAACTATGAACCTCTAGTTTTTCAATCAAAAAAAAAATTATTTAAAACTTGGATTTATAGACCTTTTTGGTAGTTCGACTGTGGTATTTCTTTTTTCGGTATTTCCGGAATATGAGCGTGTGACTTGTTATAATTGATCCTATTGATAATACAGAGAACGGCCCTGTCATCTCTATTAAGATGATTCCACCCCGTCGGATATTTATTCTAATATCTGGAACACGGAATATTATAGAAAAAAAAATATTCTAACTATGATTCATACCTATTATTTAGACCTCGCAACCGGACTAAAAAAAATTTCAGATGGGTATTTCCTAAATTAAATAATTTTTCTTTCTTTAGACTTATGAAATTAATTTTATCTGAAGAACAACTTCTTTCTCTAGATTTTGTTGAGTCATTACATCCACTCATTGAAATTGAATAATTGATGATCAAATGGTTTTTACTCAAAGAACCCTTTTATTTAGCTTGGGATTAAATCATCGTGGTTCTTGTATGAATCTGAGGTTTTAATTGATTTATAGGATCTTAACAAGGGAATTCCTATCAACAGTAAAACAAAAGTTGACCCGCATTACGCACAAAAAACAACAAATTAAATAACAAAAACAAACAAAAATAGGAAAGAGAAGATTCAAGAGGCCTGGAACGATCAATATAAAGAAAAAGAAAGGTGTACGAGCTAACTTGATATTTTTGGCATTAGCATCACAAAGAAGAGATTTCGGATTTTTTTTACTTTCCATCTTTGGCACAAATTGCATCGAGCAGCTAAGAAGTTTTGAACTTTCTATTGCATATCCGTCAAAATCGGTATTTGTGTGTTTCTGTTTGAGCCGTACGAGATGAAATTCTCATATACGGTTCTCGGGGGGGGGGTCCTCTCGGATTCCCTATCTCAATAAAGTATATGATTGGTTCGAGGAACGTCTCGAGATTCAAGCGATTGCAGATGATATAACTAGTAAATATGTTCCTCCTCATGTCAACATATTTTATTGTCTAGGAGGAATCACGCTTACTTGTTTTTTAGTACAAGTAGCTACGGGTTTTGCTATGACTTTTTACTATCGTCCAACTGTTACGGAGGCCTTTTCCTCTGTTCAATACATAATGACTGAAGCTAACTTTGGTTGGTTAATTCGATCAGTTCATCGATGGTCAGCAAGTATGATGGTTCTAATGATGATTCTGCACGTATTTCGTGTGTATCTTACAGGTGGGTTTAAAAAACCCCGCGAATTAACTTGGGTTACAGGTGTGGTTCTGGCTGTATTGACTGCATCTTTTGGTGTAACTGGTTATTCCTTACCTCGGGACCAAATTGGTTATTGGGCAGTAAAAATTGTGACAGGCGTGCCTGACGCTATTCCTATAATAGGATCTCCTTTGGTAGAGTTATTACGTGGAAGTGCTAGTGTGGGTCAATCTACCTTGACTCGTTTTTATAGTTTACACACTTTTGTATTGCCTCTTCTTACTGCCGTATTTATGTTAATGCACTTCCCAATGATACGTAAGCAAGGTATTTCAGGTCCTTTATAGTTATAGCT